TCTGACCAGGAACAGGGCCCACTACAAGAATATTCTTTTTAGTGGGGCGATAGCTTTGAAAAGACAGATTGCCTATCTTTTCTTTAATCTCAGGCGAAATACGATCGGGGGGGGCCAATTCAAACCCCTCCGGTAAAATAAGAACAGCCCCCACATTCAAAGCCCCCCTTTTACCATTAGCAAGAACTTGTTTCACCTGCATATCATAAGGAATTCGAACAACTGCTTCAAATACAGTATCGGGAAGTACCGCTTGTGGAACCTCGATATCCACGGGCTTATTAGCTAAATGGCAATTGGCACATACAATACGACCAGTTGCTTCTCGCGGATTTTCATAACCCTGCTGTGCAAAAATGGGGTATGCATTTGCAATGGGTGCTCGAATTATTATATATATCATGAGCGATACGGAAATGGATCGAGTAATCTCTTCTTTTATCCAAGAAACGACATTTTTAGTTTGCATGGTCCAATCATTGATCCTGAAAATTTCTACAATAAAATTTGGTAGGTCGCTCGTACAGTTCCCTATCCACTATTCTGCTATTTACTGAAATAACTTTCCTGGAATATTAGGAAGAATCCGGGTAGAAATCAAAATAAGAATAATAAGAATAAAATAATAAGTCAAATTTTTAATGTTTAGCTTTTGTACAAAGTACGTTATAATGGGATCGGGGGATCCTTTTTTCAGTCATTCATTGAATGATAAATCACTACAAGTGACGGAGATACACGATTTAAATAACGGAAAATCCAATATTTAAAAATGGTATCTAGAATGACTGGAAAAGTGGAAACAAGACCGGATAGAATTTGTTCATTATGAGCAAATCCAAAATCTTTATAGACAGAACCAATCATTAGTTCCCAACCATGAGGCGAATGAAATCCTATACATAAATCAGTTAATAAAAGAATAGAAAAAGCTTTTATTGTGTCGCTTAAGTTATATAGGAATTCTTGAACCCAAGAGTTAAGAATAATAAGTTCTTGATTACCTATAATAGAATAACCACTTAGCATAACGAAACAGATTATATTTGTCGAGAAGTGCAAAATCGTATGGATACAATCCTGATTGTGCGTCTTGATCAATTGGACCATTTCTTTGTAGATTCCGATACGAAGGTTTTGTAAACGGGTTTCCGGGTATTCCTTTATCATTTCATCCAAGAGGAACAATTCCTCCAATTCTATGAATTTTTGTAGGATACTCTTTTCTTGAATATCAGTCAAGAAAATTTCGGATTGCCTAGTATTCCACGAATTAGTAACCCAAGATTCCAGACTTTTCTTAAATGAGAAAGAGATCCACCAGGGCAAAAATACTATAGATGTAAGATAAAGAAGGGGAATCAAAGCTTTCTTTTTTGCCATTTTTCATTTTTCGTCTTTAATGAATTCACCTTCACCCCATTTGTCAACTCTATTAATATTTCTATCAAGTCTAAGTTCTATCACAAATCATAGAGAAATCTATTCCTCCGTTTTTTATTTGTGATTCGGGAGTTAGTCCTTGAATTTAGAAAGAATACAGAAATAGAATAAGAAATAGAAAGAAAACAGTCCACTTCCAATTCGAATGAAGGAAAAAAATATTGTATTGTTTCCAAAGATATCAATTGCTAAAATTCGAAGCAATTAGCGCTTTAGATGAATGCACGAAAGAGGGCCACTTCAAGTAAAATGAATATTTTAGTCAGATTTCGAAACGAAAGAACGCCCTTTCTATCATCTATCAAAATATCAAATATTTCGAAAAAAAAATTCTTGAATTTTTTCTGTTTTTTTTAAATTTTTAAATTCAAAAAGTATTCTCAGTTCATTTTTTTTTCTTTTTCAAAACCCTTCAATTGGTACACGCAAAAAAGAGGCCAATTCCGCCGCTTTTTGTTCCATTTCTCGTGGAGTCAAATTCTCATCAGTACGAGTCAAAGGAATGGACCCCTGTCCTCCGATTTCCATATAAAGGACACGACGAGTATAAATACCCTCTTTAACTTCTATTCTGATAGACTGAATGTCTTTCATAAGGAATCGGAGAAAAATACGACGATTTTTTCCCGGAAATCCCCAGCGAAAAATACACACTATTCCTTGTTTTCTATCGAATCGATCATAACCATTACCTACACTCCACGAAATTGTACACCACAAATAGAAGCTAATAAAGAGACCCGCGATTCCATAGAACGACATCACGATCCCTTGTGGAAAAAAAAGCATTTGCTGAGACGGAAATAAAGGTATCAAATTTCTACCGAGATAACTGGAAGTTCCAACCAATAAGAACCCTAATGAACCTAAAAAAAGGATAAAGGCCCAACAGAAATTACTTGTTTTTCGAGACCCTGTTCTAAGTTCTATCCATATATGTTCTGATCGCCAACCCATACTAGATCCAGTTGTATTTTATTGGAATTGGGAGAATAACAATAACCCAAATGAATTTGAGTTTACTTTTTTGGTTTCCCGAAGGAACGCTCATCAACTAGTACTATTTTGATGTAAACCTTGGGAAGTAATTCATCGAATTTCTTATAGATCTAAAAAAAGAATAGATGAGATTTGTCCCTACTGCCCGTATCTAAAAAATCTTGTTTTTTTGAACATGAATAAATAACGAAGCCATTGCAATTGCCGGAAATACTAGGCCCACTAAAGGCACAAAAACAGAAGGTAAGTTGCTGAGAGTTGTCATAGAATGGGTACCTCGATTTAATATTTGTACCTGTTAAGTTTTTATTGTTATATTAACATTTTGGTTCGATGTTATAAAGATATTTTTTAGAATTCATATAGAATTATACTCATATATAATTTTACTAAATAGATCTAAGTAAGTATATATATAGTATATATATATATTATCAAAATAAAAAAGAAATTTCTATATCTATATATTATATAGAAATAAAATATTATATAGAAATAAAATAAAAAAGAAGGGAACAATGAAATCCTTTCTATTCCTCTTGCCTAAATTCGTGGAAGAAATAATTTGCTTTTTTATCGAGTTTTCCTGATTAGTAATCAGGAAAAGAGAAATATCGGTAAAAACAATTATCCACATCACATCATTCTTTCTGCAGTTAAATCTTATGTTACACCAAAGAAAAATTCATTATTTGGATTTTGAATTTGATTGCCATAAACTAATCCTATAAACACTCGTCACAAAAAAAATAATCAATTTAAAGCTCTACTTGATTTCATTTTGAGTCAAAGGAAAGAAAGCATGGAGATGAAATAACTCACTCAGAACGCCCTTTAAAGGATTACGCGGTACGATTGAATCGAATAAGCCCTTATGGAATAAATATTCAGCCGCTTGTGAACCTTCAGGTACTGTCTTATTTAATGTTTGTTCAATTACTCTTTTACCCGCAAATGCAATGTAGGCGTTGGGTTCGGCAATAATGATATCCCCCAACATACCAAAACTGGCGGTTACCCCACCAGTAGTAGGAGATGTAAGGATCGATACATAGAATAACTTTTGATTTGCTTGATAATCATATAAAGCAGAAGATATTTTAGCCATTTGCATCAAACTCAAACTTCCTTCTTGCATACGTGCTCCTCCGGAAGCACACACTAGAATAAGAGGTAAAAATTGATTGGCAGCATATTCGATCAAACGGGTGATTTTCTCACCTACTACAGATCCCATACTACCCCCCATAAACTGAAAATCCATAACCCCAATTGATACGGGAATACCATTTAGTTGACCTGTGCCTGTTTGAACAGCCTCGGTTAATCCTGTCTTTCTTTGATATGAATCAATACGATCTTTATAGGGTTCCTCCTCCGAATGAAATTCAATGGGATCCAGAGAGACCATGTCTTCATACATAGGATTCCAAGTATCTGGATCAATCGAAAGTTCGATTCTATCTGAACTGCTCATTTTCAAATGATATCCACATTGTTCACAAATATTCATTTTTGATTTCAAAAATTTCTTATAATTTAATCCATAACAATTTTCGCATTGAACCCACAAATGACTGTATTTTTGAGTCTCATCTAGATCATTAGAACCTTCTCTTATAGTTAAAGCACTATCATTTGTGTTGCTAGTTATTATACTTATACTGGAACTCTCGCTTTCACTACTGTTTCTGCCCGCACTACAAATGGAACTAGAAATGTAACTGTTGTCACTATCACTTAAAATGGAACTATCAATACCAGTTTGAGAACGAAGATAACTGTCAACACAACTATTAATGTGATTATCCCAAGTATATTTAGTATCATACATGTAATGATCATAGTGAGTCTCGTCACTCTTAGATACATTATTCAGATAACTAGAATTCTTATAACTATAAAAATAACTTTCTGGTTCACTTAGAAAAGAATGATCATTGTCAATCTCAAAAATTTGATTTTCAATATCAAAATATATGGAATAACTGCCCCTATTACTATCCCTAACTAAAAAAGTTTCATCAAATATGAGACTCCGAATGTCACTGACGCCGACTAAATAATCAACATTACTGTAACTTGAATTGTCACTATCACTCCAACCATGAATGTTTTTATCCATATCAGTTATAATAGAGTCTTCTTCACTTACACTGATATTTTCAATAGGATCAAAACTATCCATTGATTTAGTTAGCCCACACCCGTATTCTAACTCCCTGTTAAACAACATCGAATTGAACCACCATTTTTCCATAGAGCTTTGTTGCCCCCCTAATTTACATTAAAATACAATAGATGAATAGTCATTCAATGAAAAATCATTTGATTCATTTCCTATCAAAATAAGCATATAAATCCAATCACTAGAATTATTAACTAACTAATAATGTGGGTATTAAATAAATAATAAAAAAATGATAAATAATAAAAAAATGATTCTCTTTCGTCAGAATCCAGAGTATCATTTCACTATATATATGTCACTATATGTGCTGGAACTCTTTTTCGATTTTAATTCGATTATTCTATTATATAAATTTCTAGTATTATAT